TAATTATATATCATATTTATATTATAAATATGATATACAGTATAATTATATCATCATATTTATATTATAAATATGATGAAGTAAAAAAAAAAAAGATGAATATTATTTATCTTATATATAAATATATAAGATAAATATATTTATCTTATGTTCATATATATATATATATTATATATATATATATCATATTTATTTTATAAATATGATATATATATATATATATTATGTATATCATATTTATATTATAAATATGATATACACTATAATTATATATATATATATATATATATATATATATATATGTATATATATATATATATATATATATTATTTATCAGTAAATAGTTTAATAAAAATATAGTATTTGGGTTACTAAGATATTATTACTGATAGAATTTTTAGTTTAATTTAGAATGTATCACTTACAATGATAGGGTTTAAAATTCTATAATTAAGTTATTTTTTGTTTTAGCTATTTTTAGTAGTATTATTAGTTATATAAATATCGATCCTATGAAGAGGAGATTTTTTTTGATTTTTTCACTTTTATTTAGAATACCAATTATTTCTATAAGAATACACATCTGGTTTTCTTATTTTATTTGTTTGTTGTTTTTGAGAGGAATTTTCGTTATTTTAGTTTATTTTTCTAGTTTGTCTAAAATTAATGTTGTGAAAAGTTATATATCATTGTTTTTGTTATTAATTAGAATTATTTATTTTTCTCCTGTTTCTATGGAATATACTAATTATCTGGGCTTAAGTGGTTTTTATTATAGTATTTACTGATTTATTTTCAGTTTTATTTTGATTTGTTTATTATTTTTTATAAATTTTAGAAGCTATTTTTTAAATTTTTCAGGTGCTTTACGTAAAGTGTAAAAATTATGTTTTTATTTGTAAGATTATTTATGTTTATTTTTAAGTGACAGCGTTTAATTTTTATTTTAATCTCTTTAGAATTTTTAATGCTAAGTTTATTTTTAAAATTTTCTTATTTGCTAAGGGAAATAATATTTTTTTATTTTATGTGTTTTTCAGTTATTTCAAGAATTTTAGGTATAGTCGTTATAGTGGGGAATATAAAATTTTTTGGTAGTGATAATTGTATTTTTTAACAGATGTAAGTTAAGTTTAAACTATTGATCTTCAAAATCAAAAATCTATTTCTGTAGAGATAATAGTATAAAAAGTATGTTTCTTTTTCGCAGAAATGGTTTTTTATCTTATAAAGTTTTCTTTTAGGGAATTAAAATTTGATCATGGTTTAAGATGATTTAAAATGGTATTATCTAAATTTGATTTACGGAGTAGGCAATAAAAATTTACCTCGGCAATTAATCGCTTGTAAAATACTTGTTCCAGAATAATCGGCTAGACTTGTTAAAGCTTGTACTTTAATTGATGTTAATTATGAAATTTTATAAGTTTCTTTTAGGTTCACGGTAGAATTTGGATCTATATTGGTTATTTTTCATAATTTTAAAATTTGTTGAACGAAGCAGATTAGTACCTGGTTAGACAAAAATTAAAAGAGCAGGAGTAAAGTTGTATTTAAACTGAAAAGATATTGGCAGACATTCTAAACTATCTTTGGAGGCTGAGTAGTAATTGAGAGCCCTCATTAACTACTTAATTTTTTGGCTCGTGTATGATCGTTTATTTTATTCTTAAGGATTATAATAAAAAATTTTTAATTTATTAAAATAGATATATACCCGGTCTATATTTTAAGAAACATTTGGCCTACAATGTTCTATAACCTGGATTTTAAATGTAGTTGTTTAAATGAAATTGTAAAAGACAGTAAAAAACTTTTTATGTGTTTTTGAAGATTACTTAGAGGTGGTACAAATCATCCATCAATTGCCCAAAGGGGAGTAAGTTGTAGTAAAGTAGATTTAGGGGAACCTGAATCTAGTAATAAAACTATATATAAATATGTTTTGAAAACATGTTTTGAGGTAACTCGTAGTTTTTAAGAGTTAGTTTAATTAAAGAATTGTTGACTGTTAATCAAAAGGTATACCTCTTAATTTAAGAGTTTAGTTTAATTTAAAAACGTTAGATTGTAAATCTAAAGATATTTTACTCTTGATTATTCTAGTTCTAATTATAGTTATTTTAATAATGATTTTTATTGTTCAGAGTATTGCTTTTATTACTTTATATGAACGTCATTTGTTAGGTAGGAGTCAAAATCGTCTAGGTCCTACGAAAGTTACTTTTATGGGTCTAGCTCAAGCTTTGTTGGATGGTGTAAAACTTTTAAAAAAGGAGCAGATAACACCTTTGAATTCGTCTGAGGTTTCTTTTCTGTTGGTACCGGGTATTTCCTTTATTGTGATATATTTGGAATGATTTACTTTACCTTATTTTTTTGATTTTATTAGTTTTGAGTATTCAGTTTTGTTTTTTCTTTGTTTAATTGGTTTTTCTGTTTATACCACCTTGGTTAGAGGTATTGTCAGTAAATCTAAATATGGTATGATTGGTGCTATTCGTGCTAGAAGACAAAGTATTTCTTATGAAATTGCTTTTTCTTTATATGTTTTGTGTATTATTATTCATAATAATGTTTTTAATTTTATATGTAAGTTTAATTTAAGTTTACTAATTGTTTATATCCCATTTTTAATTATAATTATTGCCGAGTTAAATCGTGCACCTTTTGATTTTTCTGAAGGTGAGAGTGAGCTAGTTAGTGGTTATAATGTTGAGTTCGCCAGTGTTGCTTTTGTTTTATTATTTTTAAGGGAGTATGGAAGTTTAATTTTTTTTAGTGTTCTGTCATCAGCTATATTTTTCAGTTTTTCTATTTTAGCATCTTTTTCTATTTTTTCTATTTTAATTTTTATCCGTAGTTCTTATCCTCGTTATCGTTATGATCTGATGATGAGATTATTCTGGTTTAAGTTATTACCAGTTTCTCTAATTATACTTTGTTTTTATGCAGTTGTTTTTTATTATTAATCAAGTTTATTTTTTAGATATTTTTATATTTGTTTTTGTTTTACAGTTTTTGTTTTATTTTAAAGAAGGTATGTTAAATACTCTAGTTAAAAAATTTTTAAACAGTCTTGTAGGTGTTTTTAGATATAGAAATACTTTACCCCTTAGTTCTGTAATTTCTGTATTTACTTTTATTATTTTATTAACGTGTTGTTTTGGTGGTTATTTTACTTATTCTTTTTGTCCTTGTGGAATAGTCGAATTTACTTTTGTTTATGCTGCCGTTGCATGATTAAGTACTTTATTAACCTTTATTTCTAGGGAGAAATTTTCAGTTTATATAAGTAAACCTGGTGATACTTATTTAAAAACTCTTAGAATATTACTAGTTGAAATTGTTAGGGAATTTTCACGTCCTTTGGCCTTGACTGTGCGTTTAACAGTTAATATTATGGTAGGTCATTTAATTAGAATAATGCTTTATCAAGGATTAGAATTAAGAATGGGAGATCAATATGTTTGATTGTCTATTTTTGCTATCATGATAGAGTGTTTTGTGTTTTTTATTCAAAGTTATATTTTTTCTCGTTTAATCTTTTTATATCTTAACGAGTAAAAAAAAAAGATGTTAACTTAAGTTTTAAAGTGCCAAACTTTTAATTTGGAAATGGTGAACCACGTCTTAGTTGATATAGCATAAGAAGTGCATTTGTTTTAAGCGCAAAAGATATAAGTCAACTAGTGAGTTCATAAAGCAAGTCTTCTAAATTTGTTCTAGGTTAAATCCTGCTCACTTTTGATTGTTTTTATTTCTCTGTTTACTATTTTTTTAACAGTTTTAAGATTACTTACAAACAATATTATTGTGTGATGAAGAATTTTTTTGTTAATGACGGTGGTTTTTGTTTTATTAAACAAAAGTAGAAAAAGTTATACTAGAATTTTTAATTATTTTGTTATTCAAGAGTCCTTAGGTTTATTATTTTTGTTGTTTAGAAGTGGTCTATTACAATTTTTTATTATTTTATTAAAAATTGGTGTGGCACCTCTTCATTTTTGAATTTTTAATGTTACTAATAATATTTTTAACTATGCTCTTATATGATTTTTAACTTTTCAAAAGTTACCCTTTTTAACTATTCTATTGCAGATTTTTTGACTTAGATCTGTGTATATTTTGTTAATAGGTTTATTAATTTGTTATGTTCAAATTTTTGTTATAAAAAGTTATAAAAACTTATTAATTATTTCTTCAACCGAGTCTTTTAATTGAATTGTTTTGGGGTTGTTTTTTTCCATGTTTAATACATTATACCTTTTTGTTTATTATTTTTTATTAATAATTTTATTGATTTCTAAATTTTCAAAATCTTCAGGTTATAATTTTGTTAATTGGGAGACTGCTTTAGTATTTTTAAATATTCCATTTAGAGTTTCTTTTTTTGTGAAAATTTTTTCATTGAGAGAAATTTTTAAATTTGATAGATTTTTTACTTTATTATTGCTTTTTAGTATGTTCTTATCCGTATTGGCTTTTAGGTTTTGGTTAATCAATTTAAGAATAAAAAATAATGAAGAGCTTTCTGGAAGTAATAAAATAAATTATTTTATTATTTTCCCTTTAATAGTGATTTCTATTATTTAATTACTTTTCTAGTAAAATTATATTATGTTATCTTGATAAGGTAAAGTTCCTTTTGGGAGAAGTAAGATGCTAAATAGATATTACTATGTTTGGTTACGGTCCAAAAAGATTTGTCATCTTTATGTGACTTAGTTTAGAAAAAAATATTTGTTTTTGGTACAAAAGAGTTTAGTTACATTTACTCTGGTTACAGCTGGTTTAATTTTATTGATGAATTTTAATAATTTAATTTTACAAAAAATTTTATCAGGTTTGTACTAATTATTGGTCTATTTACTATGGTTTTTCTAGACTAGTAAAACTGGTAAAAGAAGATTTGAATAAGGTGGTAACCTTGAGGTCACTGTCACAAATAGGTTTTTTAATAGTTACTTTGGGTCTAGGTTTGAGATTTTTTTTTACTCTTTTAGTTTATATTTAAAATATGACTCTGAAGAAGTTAAGAATATTAGGAGTATTGAAAATCAATAATAGATTATTAAATTTTGTTAATGGAATATTAGTTACTTTACCATCTAGAAAAACTTTAACATTAAGTTGAAATTTTGGTAGAATATTGGGTATAGTTTTGGTATTTCAAATTGTTACAGGTACATTCTTGGCGTTTTATTACACCCCTGATAGGTTAATAGCATTTTCTACAGTTCAATATATTATGTATGAAGTTAATTTTGGTTGAATTTTTCGTATTTTTCATTTTAATGGAGCCAGATTATTTTTTATTTTTCTATATTTACATATTTTCAAAGGTTTGTTTTTTATAAGATATCGTTTGAAAAAGGTTTGAATGTCTGGGTTAACTATTTACTTATTAGTAATAATAGAGGCTTTTATAGGTTATGTTTTAGTTTGAGCACAGATAAGTTTTTGAGCTGCAGTAGTGATTACTAGTCTGTTAAGTGTTATTCCTATTTGAGGACCAACTATTGTAACTTGAATTTGAAGTGGTTTTGGTGTCACAGGAGCTACATTAAAATTCTTTTTTGTATTGCATTTTTTATTACCCTGGGCTATTTTATTTATTGTTCTAGGTCATTTAATTTTTCTTCACAGAACTGGGAGAACTTCTAGTCTGTATTGCCACGGTGATTATGATAAAGTTTGTTTCAGGCCTGAGTATATCGGTAAAGATGCCTACAATATTGTAGTCTGGTTAGTTTTTATTGTTTTAAGACTAATTTATCCATTTAATTTGGGTGATGCTGAGATATTTATTGAGGCTGACCCAATAATGAGACCTGTACATATTGTCCCAGAGTGATATTTTTTATTTGCTTATGCTATTTTACGTGCAATTCCAAATAAGGTTTTAGGTGTAATTGCTTTATTAATAAGAATTGTAACATTTTATTTCTTTGCTTTAGTTAATAATTATACTTCTTGTTTAACTAAGTTGAATAAGTTTTTAGTATTTTTATTTATTATTTCTTCAGTTATTTTAAGATGATTAGGTCAGTGTATAGTAGAAGATCCTTTTACTGTTTTAAGGCCCCTATTTTCAGTAATTTATTTTGGTTTAGCTTACTTACTATTAGGTATTTTTATAACTAGAAAATTACTATTTAAATAATATTACATGTTTAGTATAAGTTAATACATTAGATTTAGGTTCTAAAAATTATAATATGTTATATTTCATAATTTTCATATTTTAAGACTTTCTAGTTATGCTTTTAATTTATTTTTTGCTTCTGCTGGGATGTTAAGATCTTTGGTTATATTTTTTAAATTTGGTTTATACGAATTATTTATTTTTACTTTGTTTTCAGTTTTGTTTATTTCTTTTGCTTGGGGTAAAGACATTGCTATAGAGGGTTTAAGAGGTTATCATAATTTTTTTGTGATAGACGGGTTTAAATTTGGTGTTATTTTATTTGTTTTCAGAGAGTTTATGTTCTTCTTTTGTATTTTTTGAACTTTTTTTGATGCAGCTTTAGTTCCAGTTCACGAGTTAGGTGAAACTTGGTCTCCTTTTGGTATACATTTGGTTAATCCCTTTGGTGTTCCTTTATTAAATACCATTATTCTTTTAAGAAGTGGTGTTACAGTTACTTGAGCCCACCATAGACTTTTAAGAAATAAAAGATGTACCAATAGTATAATTTTAACTTGTCTGTTAGCAGCTTATTTTACTGGTATCCAGTTAATAGAGTATATAGAGGCTAGTTTTTCTATTGCGGATGGAGTTTTTGGTAGAATTTTTTATTTATCTACTGGTTTTCATGGTATTCATGTTCTATGTGGTGGTTTATTTTTAGCTTTTAATTTTTTACGTTTACTAAAAAATCATTTTAATTATAATCATCATTTAGGTTTGGAGTTTGCCATTTTATATTGACATTTTGTTGATGTAGTTTGATTATTTTTATTTGTATTTGTTTATTGATGATCTTACTAATGTAGCTATGATAGTTTAATTAAGAATATATAACTTGTAATTATAGGGTTTTTAGTAGCTTTGTTAGAATTTTTGTTTGTTTCTTTATTGTGGTTGTTTAAGCCAACATATTTTTTTCTTTTTGCCATTTTATTTAGTTTTATAATCTTTAATAATTTTTCATGAAGAGGAGTTTTTCTAATTTTAGATTCGTACAGGTTTATTTTACTGATTGTCATAAGACTATTTATTCTTGGGATTATTTTGATTAGAGAGAAAAATAATAATTTATTAATTTTATCTGAGATTCTTGTTTTTATTTGTATTATTTTTTTTATTCCAAGTAATATAATAATGTTATACATATTTTTTGAGTTGTCTATGTTTCCTATTTTAGTAATAATTTTAGGTTATGGTTCACAAATTGAGAAAATTAACTCTTCTTATTATTTAATGTTTTATGCTGCTTTTTGTTCATTTCCTTTTTTATTTGTGTATTTTAAAAGTAATTTTTTACTGGTGTTTACCTACTATAATTTTGTTATCTCCTGAGAAATATTTTTTATTTTAAGATTAAGGTTTATAATAAAATTTCCTATTTATTTTTTACATCTATGGTTACCTAAGGCTCATGTTGAGGCCCCCACTACAGCTAGTATACTTTTAGCAGGCCTTTTATTAAAATTGGGTACAGCTGGTTTTTTACGTATTTTAGGTAGTTTAAGTTTTGTACATAATAATGTTTGAATTTTAATTGCCTTTTTAGGTATGATTTTAGGATCTTTTTGTTGTGTGTTTCAAAGTGATTCTAAGGCTTTAGCAGCTTATTCTTCAGTTACTCATATAAGTTTTTTACTACTGTCCCTGGTTTTTATTACAATAAGTAGTAAAATTAGCAGAGTTATACTTATATTGGCACATGGTTATACATCTACACTGATGTTTTATTTAATCGGTGAGTTTTATCATACTTCTGGTAGACGTATAATTTATTTTATAAGTAGATTTTTTAGTTCTAGAATAATTATAGGAATTTTGTTTTCAGTAGTTTTTTTGTCTAATAGTGGAGTGCCACCCTCTTTATCTTTTCTTTCTGAGTTTTTAGTTATTTCAAATAGTTTATTAATTGGAAAAAGAATATTTTTAATAATTTTTATTTATTTTGTAGTTTCTTTTTACTATTCTTTGTTTTTAATCACTAGCTCTTTAATAGGTAAAGGTTTTTATAATTTTAATACTTGAAATGTAGGATTTTCAGCGCCGCTAGTGCTAATAATATACAATGTATTCTGACTGAGTGTGTTTTACTAGTAATCTGGAGATTTATCTCTTTTTTTTTGGTCTTTAATACATTATTATTAATAATGTGTTAACATTTTAAATTTAAAAGTAAAATTGTTATTTTAAGTATAACTTTTAAATTAATCTTTATAAAAAATATCAAGGTGGTTTAGCTGTCTGGTTAGAAAGATCTAATCATAAGGACATTGGAACCCTTTATTTTATCTTTGGTTTATGATCGGGAATAGTTGGTACTAGATTTTCTTTATTAATTCGTTTAGAATTGGCTAAACCTGGTTTCTTTTTAAGTAATGGTCAACTTTATAACTCTGTTATTACAGCGCATGCTATTTTAATAATTTTTTTTATGGTTATGCCTACAATGATTGGTGGTTTTGGTAATTGAATGTTACCATTAATATTGGGTGCTCCTGATATAAGATTTCCACGTTTGAATAATTTGAGTTTTTGGTTATTACCTACTTCTATGTTATTGATTTTAGATGCTTGTTTTGTTGATATAGGTTGTGGTACTAGTTGAACTGTTTATCCACCTTTAAGTACTATAGGTCATCCTGGTAGGAGTGTTGATTTAGCTATTTTTAGATTACATGCTGCTGGTTTAAGATCTATTTTAGGTGGTATTAATTTTATGTGTACAACTAAAAATTTACGTAGTAGATCTATTTCTTTGGAACATATGAGTTTATTTGTCTGAACTGTATTTGTTACTGTGTTTTTATTGGTTTTGTCTTTACCAGTTTTAGCAGGTGCTATTACAATGTTATTAACAGATCGTAATTTAAACACCTCTTTCTTTGATCCAAGAACTGGTGGTAATCCTCTTATTTATCAACATTTATTTTGATTTTTTGGTCATCCAGAAGTTTATATTTTAATTTTACCTGCTTTTGGTATTATTAGTCAGTCTACTCTTTATTTGACTGGTAAAAAGGAAGTATTTGGTGCTCTTGGTATGGTTTATGCTATTTTAAGAATTGGTTTAATTGGTTGTGTAGTTTGGGCACATCATATGTATACTGTTGGTATAGATCTTGATTCACGTGCTTATTTTTCTGCTGCTACTATGGTAATTGCTGTTCCGACAGGGGTTAAGGTTTTTAGATGATTGGCCACTTTGTTTGGTATAAAAATAATTTTTAATCCTCTTTTATTATGAGTCCTAGGTTTTATTTTTTTATTTACTTTAGGTGGTTTAACGGGTGTAGTTTTATCAAACTCTAGATTGGATATTATTCTTCACGATACTTACTATGTTGTTAGTCATTTTCATTATGTTTTAAGACTAGGTGCAGTTTTTGGTATTTTTACAGGTGTAACATTGTGATGAAGATTTATTACAGGGTATGTTTTAGATAAATTGATGATGTCTGCAGTTTTTATTTTATTATTTATTGGAGTAAATCTTACTTTTTTTCCTTTACATTTTGCAGGTTTACACGGTTTCCCACGTAAATATTTAGATTATCCAGATGTGTACTCTATTTGAAATATTATTGCTTCTTATGGTTCTATAATTAGTACGTTTGGTTTATTTTTATTTATTTATGTTTTATTAGAGTCTTTCTTTAGTTATCGTCTGGTAATTAGAGATTATTATTCAAATAGAAGTCCAGAGTATTGTATGAGAAACTATGTATTTGGTCACAGTTATCAAGCTGAGATTTATTTTAGTACTACTAGTTTAAAAAATTAGAAATCATAGTATAATTTTAGTATATTTAATTGCAAATTAAATGGTTATGGTTTTTAGTAAGATAGGATAATATAGTCTATAAGGTTCATACCCTTGAGGTGGTTTTCTCTTATTAAAAGTTTTAGTATAATAAAGTATATTTTATTGTCAATAAAAAGGTAAAAACTTTAAGATTCTTTAGTATAAATTAGTATGTTTGACTTCCAATCAAAGGGTTCTAAGGATTAATAAATAATTTTTTTCAAGGTTATAATTTATTGTTTCAACATAGTTTATTTGCTAGTTACATGGATTGATTCCATGCTTTTAATTGTAGTTTATTATTAGGTGTTTTAGTATTTGTTACTTTATTATTTGGATATTTAATTTTTAGAACTTTTTATTTTAAAAGTAAAAAAATTGAGTATCAATTTGGTGAATTACTATGTAGTATTTTTCCTACTATTATTTTATTAATGCAGATAGTTCCTTCACTAAGTTTGTTATACTACTATGGTTTAATAAATTTAGATAGGAATTTAACAGTTAAAGTTACCGGACATCAGTGGTATTGAAGCTATGAGTATAGAGATATCCCTGGCTTAGAATTTGATTCTTATATAAAATCTTTAGATCAGCTAAATTTAGGAGAACCTCGTTTATTAGAAGTTGATAACCGTTGTGTAATTCCTTGTGATACTAATATTCGTTTTTGTATTACCTCGGCTGATGTTATTCATGCTTGAGCCCTAAATTCATTATCAGTAAAATTAGATGCTATAAGAGGTATTTTAAGAACCTTTAGTTATAGTTTTCCTATGGTGGGGGTATTCTATGGACAATGTTCAGAGATTTGTGGAGCTAATCACAGTTTTATACCTATTGCTCTGGAAGTTACTTTATTAGATAATTTTAAGAGATGATGTTTTGGTACTATAGAATAATTTAGCTTAATAGTTTATTTTAAAATGTTTACTTGTGGTGTAAAAGAAATTTAGAGCTTTAAAATTTATTTATTTAAATATTGGTATTGCATACTATTACAATAAAATTTCATTTTTATGAAAAATAGAAACAAAGGGTAGAGTAAAAGTTAGTTTTATTGTTTCATACTAAAAATCACTTTTACTAGAGTTGATATGTCGACCTTTGTGATAACTGTTTTTATTATTATATTAGAAAATTATATATTGCATATTTATTTTAGGAAAATTAAAATTTGAAGTGTTTTGATTTTATGTTTTACAACATTTTCCTAATTTTATTTATTCATACTACTTTATTTAATAATACTTTATTAAATACATAATTTGTAAATTAGTAAATTTTATAAATATTATTTATTATTAAAATATAATTGAAGAACTTGAAGTCTTGATCAAATGTTTTTTAAAGACTTAGGCTTTATATTAAAGCTGGCTTCTGCCCTATGATATTTAAATGGCAGTCTTAGCGTGAGGACATTAAGGTAGCAAAATAATTTGTGCTTTTATTGAGTTCCAGTATGAATGAAGTTATTGGTTAGTTCTATTTATGTTTTATTTTTGAATTTAATTTTTATTTAAGAAAAAATAAATATACTTATACAAAGATAAGTCTTCGGAAATTCTGTTATTATAAAATTTAAAGATTTTATAATAAATTTTCTAGGGCAGAATATTATATAATAGTATTTTACTATATTTAATTTAAAGAATTACTCCGGAGTTAACAGAAAATCATACCTAATCTAGTTCTTATAGTAAGGTAAGTTTTACATCGATGTTGTATTCAGATAATCTAAGAAAGGAGAAGGCTTAGTAGTTTAGACTGTTCTTCTATTAAATAATCTGACGTGATATTAGTTTAATTCATTGTGAGATAGAATTGTTTATCTTGATAAGTATTTATATTTAATACATTTAGTACGAAAGGAACATTGTAAAAGTTTTAAACTTTTAAGATTTTTAAATCTTAATATTGGTTTTAATTATGGTATTATTGTTTACTTTGGTTTTATTGCTGGCTTTTTATGTTATTAATTTTGTTTTGAGGATTAAGGATATAGGGAAAAATAAAATCAGAGCTTTCGAGTGTGGTTTTGTTAGTGTTGGGGAAATTCAAAATTCTTTTAGAATTCATTTTTTTATTATAATACTTATATTTGTAATTTTTGATTTGGAAATTGTAATATTCTTGGGGATTTTAGTTTCTGATTTAAGTTCTTATGTCAGATTTTTGTTAATAATTTTTTTTATTCTAGGTGGTTTTTATATGGAGTGATGATATGGAAAACTTGTGTGAGTGATCTAAAATTAATACTTTTATTTTTATTACTTTATATATTTTTAGGTGGTGTTAGGTCTTTAGTACATAGAAGAACATTGGTTACAGCTGGTTTAATTTTATTGATGAATTTTAATAATTTAATTTTACAAAAAATTTTATCAGGTTTGTACTAATTATTGGTCTATTTACTATGGTTTTTCTAGACTAGTAAAACTGGTAAAAGAAGATTTGAATAAGGTGGTAACCTTGAGGTCACTGCCACAAATAGGGTTTTCAATAGTTACTTTGGTTTTATTGCTGGCTTTTTATGTTAGATTTTTGTTAATGTTTTATATGGATTGATTTAAAATTAATATTTCTATTTTTTTGATTGGATTTGTATTTTTTTTAGGTGGTGTTAGAGTTTGGCTATTACCTACTTTTAAGTTAGGAATTTATTTATTAGAATGGGATTTTTTAAGGTTAAAATTTAATTTTTATTTTAATAGAGTTCTCTTTTCTTTTATTCTATTCTTGGTTACATTTAGGGTTTTAATTTTCAGAACTTATTATCTTAATAGTGAATTAAACTTTAATTACTATTGTTTTGTATTACTTATTTTTGTAGGTAGGATGTTTAGTTTAAATTTTAGTAATAGAATTTTTACTATGCTTTTAAGATGGGATTTACTTGGTATTTCCAGTTTTTTCTTAGTCTTGTTTTATAATAATTGGGATAGTTGTAGTGGAGCTATAAATACAGCTTTAACTAATCGTCTAGGTGATTATTTCATATTTGTCTTTTTTGGTTTATCAGTTTTTAGGGGTTATTATTTTTTAAGTTTTAGAATGTTTAGAAGATACATGTCTTTATTATTATTGTTAACAGCCTTCACTAAAAGAGCTCAATTTCCTTTTAGTTCTTGGCTGCCAAAGGCAATAAGTGCCCCTACACCTGTTAGGTCTTTAGTACATAGAAGAACATTGGTTACAGCTGGTTTAATTTTATTGATGAATTTTAATAATTTAGTTTTACAAAAAAATTTTATTAGATTTGTACTGATTATTGGTCTATTTACTATGTTTTTTTCTAGATTAGCTAGATTGGTAGAAGAAGATTTGAAGAAGGTAGTAGCCTTGAGGACACTGTCACAAATAGGGTTTTCAATAGTTACTTTGGGTCTAGGGCTGAGATTTATTTCTTTTATTCACCTTGTTAGGCATGCACTTTTTAAGAGGTGTTTATTTATACAAGTTGGTTATATTATTCACTGTTCTTTTGGGCAACAAGATGGGCGTAATTATAGAAATAATGGGAATTTACCCAATTTTATTCAATTACAGATATTGGTAACTCTTTTTTGTCTTTGTGGATTGATTTTTTCCAGAGGTGCTGTAAGAAAGGATTTTATTTTAGAATTATTTTTTTCTAATAATTATATGTTGTTTTTTAGATTGATATTTTTTGTTTCAGTATTTTTAACTTTTGGATATAGTTTTCGTCTTTGAAAGAGATTTTTTTTAAGATTTAATAAAGTTATAAATCACTACAGGAGTACAGTTTTTATAAATTTTCTTAGTTTAGCTTTAGTTATTTTTTCTATTGGATTTTTATGATGATTAAATTTTAATTTACTTAATGTACCTAGATTATTTCTTTATGTTGATTTTTTTGGTCCTTTAGTTTTTTTATTTATAATAATCTTTTTATCATTTATAGTATTAAAAATGTTATTTAAAGAATTAACTTATAAGTTTTTAGTAGATTATTTAGCTAAAAATAGGATCTATAAAATAAAAAATTTAAAATTTATAGATTTGTTCTTAAATAATATCAATTCTAAGGGGTATACCTTATTTTTAAGAGTTGGAATTTTTAAAAATTACTATATAAAAAGGTTAAATTTCAGCAGTGTTGTAATTTTAATTTTTATTTTTTTTATAATTTGTTAAATGGGGTTTTAGTTTAGTAAAAATATGTGTTTTGCATACACAAGATTACAACTCTATTTGGGTGTACGTGTACGCGCGTTTATATATATATATATATATATATATAGTATATCATATTTATAATATAAATATGATATACATTATAATTATATATCATATTTATATTATAAATATGATATACACTATAATTATATATCATATTTATATTATAAATATGATATACACTATAATTATATATCATATTTATATTATAAATATGATATACATTA